TAAATTTGATCAGTAAATTTGGTAAAGAATCAGGATTGAATCTAAATAGGAAAGGTCATTCTTTATTTTCAGAAGAAAGAATAGATTCAAAAAAAGGAACAAAATATTTTAAATATTTATTAACTAAAATTGTAACTGATGCTAATGATGAAAAAATTAGTACAGAATGGATTAGAATAAACGAAATAAGTAAAAAAATCCCTCGATGGTCATACAAATTAATTACCGAGTTAGAACAACAAGCAGGAGAACGTCAAGAAGACGTACCAGTAGATCATGAAATTCGTTCAAGAAAAGCCAAACGCGTAATAATTTTTACTGATGACAAGGAGGATACTGATCCTAGTACTAACGATACTAATACACCCGATGAAACAGATGAAATGGCTTTGATACGTTATTCACAACAATCTGATTTTCGGCGAGGTCTAATCAAAGGTTCTATGCGGGCTCAAAGACGTAAAATAGTCATTTGGGAATTGTTTCAAGCAAACGCACATTCCCCTCTTTTTTTGGACAGAATAGAAAAATCCCCTCTTTTTTCTTTTGATATCTCCGGGCTGATTAAAGTAATTTTTAGAAATTGGGTAGGGAAGGGGGAAGCATTCAAAATTGTAGAGTATACAGAAGAAGAAAGAAAAAGAGAAGAAGAAAAAGAGACGAAGGAAAGAACGGAGAAAGAGCGAATACAGATAGCAGAGGCCTGGGATACCATTCCAGTTACACAAGTAATAAGAGGTTGCATGTTACTAACTCAATCTATTTTTAGAAAATATATTGTATTACCTTCATTGCTAATTGCAAAAAATAGTGGACGCATGTTCCTATTTCAATTTCCCGAATGGTTTGAGGATTTACAGGAATGGAATAGAGAGATGCATGTTAAATGTACCTATAATGGTGTTCCATTATCTGAAACAGAATTTCCGAAAAATTGGTTGACAGACGGTATTCAGATAAAAATCTTATTTCCTTTCCGTCTGAAACCTTGGCACAAATCGAAACTACGATCATTTAAGAAAGGTTTAATGAAAAAGAAAAAAGAAAAAGATGATTTTTGTTTTTTAACAGTTTGGGGAATGGAAACTGAACTTCCTTTTGGTTCGCCCCGAAAAGGACCTTCCTTTTTGAAACCCATTTTTAAGGAAATTGAAAAAAAAATTGGAAAATTTAAAAAGAAGTCTTCTCGAGTTCTAATAGTTTTTAAAAGAAAAATAAAATTACTTCGAAAAGTTTTAAAAGAAACAAAAGAATGGGTTATCGAAAGTGTTATTTTTATAAAAAAAATAATAAAAGAACTTTCCAAAATTCTGTTATTTCGATTAACAGGAAGAGAAGTATATGAATCAAGTGAAATTAAAGAAGAAAAAGATTCTATAATAAGCAATCAGCTAATTCACAAATCGTTTAGTAAAATTGCATCTACGAATTGGACAAATTCTTCATTAACAGAAAAAAAAATCAAGGATTTGACTACTAGAACAAGTACAATTCGAAATCAAATAGAAAGAATTATAAAAGAGCAAAAAAAAGCAACTCCAAGAATAAATAATATTAGTCTTAAAAAAACAAGTTATAATGCTAAAAGATTCGAAAAATGGCAAATATTCAAAAAAAGAAATGCTCAATTAATCTCTAAATTACCTCTTTTTTTGAAATTTTTCATTGAAAGAATCTACACAGATATATTTTTATGTATCATTAATATTCCCAGAATGAATACAGAACTTTTTCTTGAATCAACAAAAAAAATTATTGATAAATCCCTTTACAATAATGAAAGAAAACAAGAAAGAATTAATAAAATTAAGAAAAATCTAATTCCATTTATTTCGACTATAAAAAAGTCACTTGATAATATTAGTAATAGTCAAAAAAATTCACCTATTTTTTATGACTTATCCTACGTGTCACAAGCATATGTATTTTTCAAATTATCACAAATCCAAGTTAGTAACTCGTATAAATTAAGAGCTGTTCTTCAATCTCAAGGAATCCCCCCGCCTGAAATAAAGGATTCTTTTGAAACACAAGGAATGGTTGATTCGAAATTAGGGGATAAGAAACTTCCGAGTTATGAAATGAATCAATGGAAAAAGTGGTTAAGAGGATATTATCAATACAATTTATCTCAGAGCAGATGGTATAGATTAATACCAGAAAAATGGCGCAATACAGTTCATCAGCGTAAAAAGGAAAATTTTAGCAAAAGGCATTCATATGAAAAAGACCAATTAATTGATTTCAAAAAACAAAAACAAATTGAAGTATATTCATTATCTAATCAAAAAAGAAAAGAGAATTTGCAAAAATACTATAAATATGATCTTTTATCATATAAATTTCTTAATTATGAAAATAAAACGGAATACTTTTTTTATAGATCTCCGTTTCAAGAACGTAAGAAGCAAGAGATTTCTTATAACACGCATAAAGAAAATATACTGAGGAACATCCCTATCGATAATTATCTAGGAAAGGTCCATATTCTATATATGGAAAAAACGGTCGATAGAAAATATTTTGATTGGAACATTCTCAATTTTGATCTTAAACAAAAAGGCGATATTGAGGCCTGGGTCAGCAATGGGAATCAAAATACTCAAATAATTCCTAAAAAAGATCTTTTTTACCTTATGATTCCAGAAATCAATCCACCAAACTCCGACAAAGTATTTTTTGATTGGATGGGAATGAATGAAAAAATGCTAAAGTGTCGCATAGCGAATTTGGAACCTTGGTTCTTCCCAGAATTTGTGTTACTTTATAAAGCATATAAAAGCAAACCTTGGTTTATACCAAGCAAATTACTTCTTTCAAATTTGAATAAAAATGAAAATAGTAGTGAAAATAAAAAAATAAATCAAAAGCAAAAAGGAAGTTTTTTGATACCATCGAATAAAAAGCATCGAAATCAAGGAGAAAAAGAACCCACAAGTCCAGGAAATCTTGGATCCGTTCTCTCACAACAAAAAGATAGTGAAGAAAATTATGCAAGATCAGACATGAAAAAGGGGAAAAAGAAAAAACAATACAAAAGCAGCGCGAGAGCAGAACTAGATTTCTTCCTGAAACGTTATTTGCTTTTTCAATTGAGATGGGACGATACTTTGAATCAAAGACTGATCAATAATGTCAAGGTATATTGTCTCCTGCTTAGACTGATAGATCCAACCCAAATTACTATACCCTCGATTCAAAATAGAGAAATGAGTTTGGATATAATGCTGATTGAGAAGAATTTAACTCTTAACCAATTGATGAAAAAGGGAATATTGATTATAGAACCCATTCGTCTGTTTGGAAAAAACGATGCACAATTTATTATGTATCAAACCATAGGTATTTCATTGGTTCATAAGAGTAAGCACCAAACTAATCAAAAATATCAAGAACAAAGATATGTTTCTAAGAAGAATTTTGATGAAACTATTTCATCACACCAAAGAATAACTGAAAATAGAGACAAAAATCATTTGGATTTGCTTGTTCCTGAAAATATTTTCTCGTTTAGACGTCGTAGAAAGTTGAAAATTCTAAGTTGTTTTAATTCAAAGAATAGAAATGGTGAAGATAGAAATCAAGTATTTTGGAATGCAAAGGACGTAAAAGACAGCAGCCAAGTTTCGCATGACAGTAACCATTTTGATAGAGAGAAAAATCAATTAATGAAATTAAAGCTCTTTCTTTGGCCTAATTATCGATTAGAGGATTTAGCTTGTATGAATCGTTATTGGTTTGATACCAATAATGGCAGTCGTTTCAGTATGTTAAGAATACATCTGTATCCACGATTGAAATTTTGACATTTCGTGGATAATACACTTTTTCTATATATTCTATACCCTATATATTTCTATATATTCTATACCCTATATATATAATAGGGTATATCAAAGCAAACAAATACATAGATCACATGTCTTGTCTCACATTTCATTCTAATATCCAATAGGAAATGAATAATGTCTCGATTAGATCTCGAAATGAATCAACAGAACCTTCTTTGTTTTAGGTCTAAATTCTTCGATACGAAAATGTACCAATCTTTTTCTATCCCTATCTAAATCCAATTAGAAATTGGATTAATTGATTTGAATTCAGAAAATTAGGAGTTCATAAAGAAATTTGGATTAGATTATTGTATATACCAGATTCCAATTAATGGCATTATTATTACTGATCAATAAAATCCATATCTGTAAAAAGGGAAAGGGGATTTTTTTATGGTAACAAATTCATTCATTTCGGTTATTTCTCAAAAAGAAAACGAAGAAAACAGAGGGTCTGTTGAATTTCAAGTATTCAGTTTTACCACTAAGATAAGAAGACTTACTTCACATTTGGAATTGCACAAAAAAGACTCTTCATCCCAGAGAGGTTTGCGGAAAATTTTGGGAAAACGCCAACGACTGCTGGCCTATTTGTCAAAAAAAAATAGAAGACGCTATAAAGAATTAATTAGTGAGTTAAATATTCGAGAGATAAAAACTCGTTAATTTGAAGCGTGATACCATTTGAGCTTAGTCGTTTAAATTTTGATGAACTTCTTTTTACTTTCAGCAATGCATGGAAGAACGACTCGGGAAAAAACTTATGATTGCACCAACTACAAGAAAAGACCTCATGATAGTCAATATGGGCCCTCACCACCCATCAATGCATGGTGTTCTTCGACTGATTGTTACTCTCGATGGTGAAAATGTTATTGATTGTGAACCAATACTGGGTTATTTACATAGAGGGATGGAGAAAATTGCGGAAAATCGAACAATTATACAATATTTGCCTTATGTAACGCGTTGGGATTATTTAGCTACTATGTTCACAGAAGCAATAACCGTAAATGGACCCGAACAGCTAGGCAATATTCAAGTACCTAAAAGGGCTAGCTATATCAGAGCTATTATGTTGGAGTTAAGTCGTATCGCTTCTCATTTGTTATGGCTTGGCCCTTTTATGGCAGATATTGGGGCACAGACCCCTTTCTTCTATATTTTTCGAGAACGAGAGTTAATATATGACTTGTTCGAAGCTGCTACCGGTATGCGCATGATGCATAATTATTTTCGTATCGGAGGAGTAGCTGCTGATCTACCTCATGGTTGGATAGATAAATGTTTGGATTTTTGCGATTATTTTTTAACCGCGGTTGCTGAATATCAAAAGCTTATTACGCGGAATCCTATTTTTTTAGAACGAGTTGAGGGCGTAGGCATTATTCGCGCAGAAGAAGCACTAAATTGGGGTTTATCGGGCCCAATGCTACGAGCTTCCGGAATACAGTGGGATCTTCGTAAAATTGATCGTTATGAGTCTTACGACGAATTTGATTGGGAGATTCAATGGCAAAAAGAAGGGGATTCATTAGCTCGGTATTTAGTACGAATCAGTGAAATGACAGAATCCATAAAAATTATCCAACAGGCTCTGGAAGGAATTCCAGGGGGACCCTATGAGAATTTAGAAATTCGACGCTTTGGTAGAATAAAAGACCCTGAATGGAATGATTTTAACTATCGATTTATTAGTAAAAAACCTTCTCCAACTTTTGAATTGGCTAAGCAAGAACTTTATGTAAGAGTCGAAGCACCAAAAGGAGAATTGGGAATTTTTCTGATAGGAGATCAGAGTGTTTTTCCTTGGAGATGGAAAATTCGACCACCGGGTTTTATCAACTTGCAAATTCTTCCTCAGTTAGTTAAAAGAATGAAATTGGCTGATATTATGACGATACTAGGTAGCATAGATATCATTATGGGAGAAGTTGATCGTTGAAATGATAATTGATACAACAGAAATACAAGCTATCAATTCTTTTTCCAGATTGGAATCCTTAAAAGAAGTGTATGGGATCATATGGATACTCGTACCTATTTTCACTCTTGTATTAGGAATCACACTAGGTGTACTAGTAATTGTTTGGTTAGAAAGAGAAATATCCGCAGGAATACAACAACGTATTGGACCCGAATATGCTGGGCCTTTGGGAATTCTTCAAGCTCTAGCAGATGGTACAAAACTACTTTTCAAAGAGAATCTTCTTCCATCTAGAGGAGATACTCGTTTATTCAGTATCGGGCCATCCATAGCAGTCATATCCATTTTACTAAGTTATTCAGTAATTCCTTTTAGCTATCGCCTTATTCTAGCCGATCTCAGTATTGGTGTTTTTTTATGGATCGCTGTTTCAAGTCTTGCTCCCGTTGGACTTCTTATGTCGGGATATGGATCAAATAATAAATATTCCTTTTTAGGTGGATTAAGGGCTGCTGCTCAATCAATTAGTTATGAAATACCATTAACTCTATGTGTATTATCAATATCTCTACGTGTGATTCGGTGAGACATAAAATTTCCCCTATTTATTTTCTTTATAGAAAGTTTTCTTTCTAGCAAGAAAGTGAAATGCGTTGAATATCTATATCTATTTTTTTTTTTGATTTTTTTTATTTTTATTCATCATGGGGGTTGATAAACTAAACCAGATAGTTATATGAGTGAAATAAAACGGCTTTCAAATTTGCTGTTAAAGGAATTCAATCTCATTTCCTATGTACAAGAATTAAAACATAAGCAGTGGAGACTGTTTACCCCAAGATTGGTTGATTAGTCATCATCGCTTGAAGCGGGTTCAAAAGATCAACTGTATGGGGTTTTTACTATCTATTTCTATTAGTATAGATGTATTACCCTAATTGGGAGATTCAAAAAAACGAGTGGATGGTTAGGAAGACCAAGATACACAAAGGATTAGTAATGGAGATTCTGTAAAATATCCAACTGGATATTTCTTTATAGAAAAGTAATTCGAATTGGGGCTTTAAGTTGGTAGAAATAATTAAGAAGTACTCCCCGCGATTTCGATCCAGAGTATGTTCCTATCCACCGATTAAGTAAATAACTATCAAGAACGAAGAAATCTTTTACTTTGGGTAATGTCCCTTTTTTTTCTGAGAAAGGAGAATAGGAGCGAAATAAAATCGAAAGACTAGAATTGCAAAAAGAGATCTTTTTTTTATTCATAACTATTTGTATTTTTATTTTATTTAGAGAAATTTATTTAGAGAAATAAAATTCTTTTTTATGCAATGTCTACTTATTTTTCGTAATCGAAAATGATAGGTTGAAATATATATGTGATATTCCTCTAAAAAGTCTTTTTTTATTCAAGGATAAAGTTATTAATCAACAAAGAAAAATTAAAAGACGAGATCAATTCAGAAGCACTTTTTTATTATAAATCTAGCAGACAGAATTCCATTGGTCTAATTCTAGGCCTTAGGATAAGATAAGAGTTTGACTCTCTATCGATCCTACAAACACATCAAGATAAAAAATGTTGAAAGGTCTTTCGATTTTTTTGTGACCTATGAGGAGCCGTATGAGGTGAAAATCTCATGTACGGTTCTGTAATAGCGACGGGAACAGTGATGTTATCGTCGACTATGATTATCTAACAGTTTAAGTACAGTTGATATAGTTGAAGCCCAGTCAAAA